AATAAGCGGTTCAAATCATTTTATCCATATGAGTGTTCTTATATAGATAAATTATTCATTTTGAAAGCATCTCTATATTAATATTCATATTGCGGTAGAAAGAGTACCATGCTGCGTCTGGACTTCAAATGATTTAGCTTTAACCATAGTTAATGGTCCCACATTTTTGGTTGATAGAGAATCAAAGCGGATTTACCAACGAATAACGAAATGCTATGGTTCTTGCATATGATTTCTTTATTCAGAAGTCATTCGTGAGATAATGTACCTACTTTTTCTAGTTATAACATAAAAAGTACAGCTGGTTGGATCCAGCCTATTCTTGAAATAAACAACTCGCACACACTCCCTTTCCAAAAAAAACCAATACCCCAAGCACTACACTTAGATTTATTAGATTTGTTGCTAAAATATCGGTATTAAACCCGAAACTCCCGGCGGATGGCCAGTGGCCTAAAGAAACGAAAGAATCGGTTACATTTTTCATATGATCTCCTCTTATAGATAGACTAAAAAAAAAGAACAGAGTTCTTTTTGTATCGCCCTGCCCCCCCTTTGATATATATATATATATATTTTACTATTTATAAATCGAGCCAAAAAAGATTCGATTTAGAAATGGTGAATTACCCCCTTCTTTATTTATTTATTTAAACCCTTCCTAAAAAATATAAATAAAAAATATAAAAGGGGGTTCCTTAGACTACGAACGGAAAGGATGAAAGCGAGTGAGTATGCTAATTCCTCATCCACAAATCAGCCCTTCCCGTGGGTTATTGCTTTTTCGAATTTATAAGATTAAACAAAAGGATTCGCAAATAAAAGTGCTAATGCTACAACCAGGCCATAAATTGTTAAAGCTTCCATAAAAGCTAGACTAAGCAATAAAGTACCTCGTATTTTTCCCTCCGCCTCAGGCTGTCTCGCGATACCTTCTACAGCTTGGCCCGCAGCAGTACCTTGACCAACTCCAGGTCCAATAGAAGCAAGCCCTACAGCCAATCCAGCAGCAATAACGGAAGCGGCAGAAATCAGTGGATTCATGATAAGTTCCTCATACAAAAAAAAACGGTTAATGATACAGTCAGCCGATGAATTCTAACTTAATATTACATCGCTACAATTCATCCAGTCGAAGTCACTACAAACTTCAAATTGAAGTAATAATCTTATTCAAGGATCAAAACTACTTTACTTCGATATCTCTTTTTTAGTTCCTATCGACAAAATCTTTGCGAATCTGTACGACTTTCGTCCGTCCGTTTCTTTGTTCCGAACCATTCTTTGAATTCTTCGATTTTTTTTCTTGATTTCATCTGTTTATTCATCGAACTCCCAGTCCCAGAGGATACGGAAAGACTTCTATTGGAATAGCCATCAAATTTCTAGTAGTAGGGCAAATTGAATATCTCTTTAGTTCATATATAACTAGTCAATATTTAATATCAATCACCTATACACGTCTTTCTTCCATAACGTAAACCAACTCTTCATTCATCTTAAATTCAATCGAATTCGAGAATTATGCGTCGAAAAACAAGTTGACTTATAGCATAGCACTTTTTTACATATAATATACCTAGTAAAACCTCCCTCTCCGATCCGAATCACCCTATTTTTTATGAATCCCTTTTTTGTTTGTAAATACTTCTTACCCTTTCTTTATCATTCTCCCGCATGGATACAATCTAAATAGACAAATTGCTTAGGCCGAATCAGTGGATAGAAATATCATTATTTGATTGATCTAAGTTCACGCAATTTATTATTTCTGAAAATTTTATTTTGGTCAATCGCTGAAGAAAATCAACTGAAAGGGGAATCCTTCTATAGAGCACCCCTCTTTTTTTATTTTTTTACTCACACTTCGTAAACCACAAGAATTCTTATTCAAATTCTGATTCCGAATAGGAAATATTAGGATTGGCCGACCAGCAATATAAAATGAATATCTATTCAGGAGAGAATGGTATAATATAAGTGGATCAACCAAGAATTTTAGGAAAAAGATCTTTTAGATCTCTTTCCCCCTTTTTTTTACAACTCTCTACTCTAATATCTTTGGCTATTACTCTAGATTGTATATAGTGAGTTGTATATTTAGATTTCCTAATTAGATTAGATTTTTTTTGAGCCACGCATACATTACCTTGGGATAAGCTAAAAAAGAATCTTTCAAAAACTAGTCAATGATGGCCCTCCATGGATTCCCCTATATAAGCCGCGGCTAAAGTTGCAAAAATCAGAGCTTGAATACCACTTGTAAATAATCCAAGGAACATGACAGGTATAGGAACCACTAAAGGTACTAAAGAAACAAGAACAACAACTACTAATTCATCAGCTAATATATTTCCGAAAAGTCGAAAACTAAGTGATAAAGGCTTTGTGAAATCTTCTAAGATGTTAATGGGTAAAAGGATTGGGGTTGGTTGAATATATTTCCCGAAATAACCCAATCCCTTTTTGGTAAGACCCGCGTAGAAATATGCCACTGACG